AATTCCCCCTTTTTCTTTTTGTCCCTGTCCCTAAATTCAATTAAATAGTAAATAAAATAATAGGAGACTGGAAATGAAAGTACCTTTCTCGCATTCGCTCTCCATTGCATTGGCAGAACAAAAATTTCTGATGCATAAATATGGAAATATTTGGTACATGAAGCCATGATCTGATATCTCTATTTAAATCCCATATAGATAGAAACTGATCTTTTTCTTTTCTGGAATTAAAGAAAGATATCGAAAAGTATATTGCTCTTGTGACTCGGAATAAATGGGTTCTCTGCGGAGTAAAGGAATAGCGATTTATTCCTACGGAGCATCTAGGAACAAAAAAAGAAGATTCAATCGGAAATATCGACGAATTCTTGCGTGGTCCAGTCCAAAGAAATCAAAAAGTCCGCTTCTACAATTTTATCTATATCGAATTTGAATATCAGAATAGCTGATATAGTCATGATTCAATGACTCAGGTCCACTTACTTTTTTTTTTTTATTTCGATGGATTTAATTGGAACAATGGAGAAGTAGTAAGACTTTCCCTTGTCGATTCCTAATCGGGATTGGGTGTTATCTAGAATATCTATGTCCCGGGATCCAAAATTTCAATAACGAAAGATGAAGACCGATATAGCCTATAGTGATATAGTAGGCTGACTATAGGAATAAACAAGTGGTATTGCTTATCATCATAATGAACAAATGTTCAACTTTCTACCTATAACTCATTATGAGGTTCGTTTACCTTTTTTTTTACAAAAAAAAAATATCTCTATTCTCTGATGAAAAATGAAGACCAAAACCGGAGCTTCGTGGAAAAAGCCCTTTATCGGATTTGAACCGATGACTTACGCCTTACCATGGCGTTACTCTACCACTGAGTTAAAAGGGCCCATTTTCTTCACTTCAATTCCTGAAGAGGCGACTTATCGCTATGAGTCTACTGCAGGTACCTGTACATATACACTATATGTATATATGTATATATATACATGTATGAATAGGGGCTTGTTCAAGAACAGGCAATTTGATTTAACTAGGAAGTTCTAGGGTCAAATAATTATTTATATTTGATAAATATCAATGCACTGAATTGTTTCACTCCAAAGGGCTTTGCTTTTATTGACCCATTAATTAGAGGGAGATTCGCTTGATTGATACATGGACCAATCTGATATAGATCCAACAAATTTCATCGAATCATTCATCACGTGGTTCGACTCGTACCCTGAACCGAATTCTTATCGAAAAAAAAAAGAATATTTTCGATTACTTTTACTTGTCGATCCCTTCCCAGATTTACGAGTTCTACATCACCTTTTGAATCAATCAAAAAAATTCTATCATTTCTGAATTTCCTGGCTTAGTGAGGCATACCTCGTCTTAACAATGAGCGAATCAATGAGTGAAAATTGAAGAAATGAAATGGGGTTTGACCCCTTTTTCTGTCGGACAAAATCCTCGCCGAGGGGGTCCTATATTTCGTCATATGTCATATATATATAATTAATTAATGGTTCGTGAATGAACAATCCAAAATTCTATGGAATTGTGGAAGCACGACACGAAAGATTCTATTGACAATTCCAAAAAACTGCTCATACTATGAGCATAGTATGCTGTCGATCGGGCAGGTATGCCCCTATCGTCTAGTGGTTCAGGACATCTCTCTTTCAAGGAGGCAGCGGGGATTCGACTTCCCCTAGGGGTAGGGGGGTAGGGTACTACGAGGGGAAGTTTATCATGGATTATCAATAAGCCTAGAATTTATTTTTCCTGGGTCGATGCCCGAGCGGTTAATGGGGACGGACTGTAAATTCGTTGGCAATATGTCTACGCTGGTTCAAATCCAGCTCGGCCCAAGAATTCGCCGATCCATGAGGATGATATAACCAATTTGTCCTCCAGAAATGCCCGGTCTGATATAGATAGGGAAATAAATATAGATAGTTGATCTTTCTGCTATATCCCTATTTGTTTGCTCATTTGTTCCCACACGTTATCAATCGATGTGGCAATAATCGCAGGATTACTAGTAATCCGTCTCACTCTCACTATAGTTCAGTTCATGTCCATATGAAGAGAAGTATCTCAATCTCACTCGTGTTTCTGTTAAAACACGGCAATTCTAAATAGAAAATAGAAAGATATTCTAAGAATATGTATACTGTATAACTCATTTCCAGGGATTGTAGTTCAATCGGTCAGAGCACCGCCCTGTCAAGGCGGAAGCTGCGGGTTCGAGCCCCGTCAGTCCCGACCTAGAATCCGATGAATCCATCAATTCATCTCTCCATTTTCCATTTTCTGTGAAGGGGAGGGACAAGAGGCAGAATTTGATTCTAAGCGGTAGACCTTATTTCTTTCGTTTTTTGTTTCGCATTTCTTATCGGACAAATACGGTAATTTCAATTACGTCAACCAGTACCACTTGACGGGAGAGAGACGTATGTGGATTGAGCGGTGGTATCACCATATTCAGGATTCCAAGAGAGACTCTACTGGTTTGGCTTTTTCAATTGCTCCCGATCAATCGAATGAAATAGAGTACCCATATGTTTTCCGGCAACACATAACAAACAAATTGTATTTGTTTATTGTATAATACATAATGAACTTCATTTTCATATAGTTATCTCGGCAGCGACAGAGTACTTTTCAGATGAAACCTACCCCCTTTTTTTTTTAACTCCGATTTTGTGTAACTTATGAATTAAAAACAATTTATCTATCTCATTTGCATTTGCATTGTATACTTTATTTTATTTTTGATGTATGTGTATCAGTTCCAATCCAAGGAAAGAGGATACTAAAAAAGGATCAAACAAAGATCCGCCCTCTTTCTTTCTAGGGGGAAGGAATGAATAATTTTTTTTTCTTCGTATTTTACTTTTTACTTTACTCATTGAAAAAAGAACAAAATCAATAAATAAAATAGTTAATTTATTGGACTATTAGATCTTTTTTTATATCGGGACCAATCTTTATTGCACTTCTCTATCTTCCAAGAAGATTAGATCATCACAAAAATTTCGCTTAGCATTTATTTTTCCATTTCACTCCTAATCTACTGTTTGGGTATGTGACCGATGTAAGACCGGTCAGATAATACCTCATTAGATTATTGTATAAGGAAGATGGTAGGTTATAGAAAAGAAAGGGTGGAAATGAGAAATTCCATGGGATTACTGATCCAATCAAGAATCCCATTTTGGATTCGATATGGATAAAAGATCTTCCTATGTTATACTATTCAATTCTCGACAATGAATCCCATTTAATAGATTAGATATTGTTATTCATGATATTGATCTCATTCAATATCATCAGGATGCACTTCATTCCATGGAATTTTCATAAGAAAGACTTATTATCTCTATGGGATTAGATCCCGAGTTATTGCGAAGCAAAAAAACGATGAGATTATGGAAGTCAATATTCTTGCTTTTATTGCTACTGCGTTGTTCATTCTAGTTCCTACTGCTTTTTTACTTATCATCTACGTAAAAACAGTCAGTCAAAATGATTAATTTGAATGAAGTTTGACTTATTAGTTTAGTTCTTATCAATGATTGAAGAAATGAAAGGGATTGCAATCCCAAGTCTTAAATGAAATGCGTGGATTGAAGTCAGCAGTATATGGGATGAGATAGTATGGTAGAAAGAACTATATGAACCTTTCTACCATGTTATCTATTCTTATAGAAGGTTGTATAAAGTATAAAGTTGTATAAAGATACGTGCTCAATATGGATTAATCTATAGATTAACATATGATCTGTTTAGATGTAAATAGTACTCCAATTCTATTTCTTCGATATATCCATTTCGATAGATTCCGATCGACCCTGAAATAATCGAGGGTCAATTCTTCTAATTCCTAGGTTTCTGATTATCTTCAATATGGATCCCGAGACCCATCGAAAGAATCAATGGGTAAAGAATAGTATGGCATACATTATAGAAAAGGAAAAAGGAAATAACCAAGTGATTTTTTTTTTTTTTTTTTTTAGCACTCCAAAGAAGTAATTGATTCAGCCGTTAACGGATGATCCAAGGGGTTCCTTCAATAGTCACTTCTTCGGATTTGGAAAAGGAGTAGTAGACCCCACCGATTTTTCATGCTCGAACCATGACATGAGGTAAGTTGATAAAGCATAAATAAGACTCCTAGGAATCTAAAAAAAGGTAAGTGCCTGCGGATCGCCCAATGTCAGCAAGATTTTCTTATATTCTGCGTAGTACCTATTTTCTTTGGACAACCACTATATCTATGTCTCTTCCAGTTGAAAATACGTCTCCACATAATAGCAGAACGGCTTCCCCTTTCCTTTGAACAGTAAGGGGAGAAACAAATAAAAAGGGGGGGATTGGTTGCTCCTCATTGTAATATCAATAATTCTGGTAAGAGTTGGTTTATCGAAATAGAATATTTACGAATAATTCGGTTGGAAATTATTTCCATTTCCTATCATGTGTATTTCAGTTTGGAAATACGAAGATGGGAATCAAATCGTTGAAATCTTTGTTTGATTGAAAGGTTCTTATTCATATATTACTGGATTCTGGTAGAATTTTGGAAATGAAGATTTTTTTTATTTTTAGCTTCGCAGAAAACTATCTATTAAACAATTGATATGATTCGATTACTCAATTCAATTAGTAGTACCCCTAGAGTCCACTTCTTCCCCATACTACAAGTGAAAGGGAAAATGTAAAGACTACCATTAAAGCAGCCCAAGCGAGACTTACTATATCCATGTGAATTATGTCCCCTATCTCTATGAATATGAAAAAAAAACGATTCCATTATTGATCATTAATAATAGTGGAATCAATGGTGCAGAGTCAAAGGGGGATTCTGACCCAATGCTATTGATAAACAAATTCAATGAATACACTCGTAACAAGTTCCTATCTAATTTCTGGTCGAATCGGGAAGTATTAATCACAAGCAAGATACACAGTTATCCCCTTGAAACTTTCAAGAGAATCTTATTAACGGAACATGTAGGAATAGTAAGACCTATTCTTTCTTACCTTCCATAATAAAAAGGAAAAAATAGATACTATCAAGATAGAATCTATCACATATCTCTATCTCACATCTAAGCCTTACCCTTTCTCTTTCTGTGAAACAATAGGGAGACACACACCCTATTACATTCTTGGCGGGGTTACCAAAAAGAAAGAATTCTTTCTTTTTTCAACTTTATTATATAAGAGCCAATCACCCATCCAATATTGATTGAATGCCCCTGGGGGCTCAGAGACTCTCGTGAGTCTGGATACAAAGCATTTTCAGTCCTTTCTACAACTCCTAATTGGATTCCCCTTCAGTCTATCCAATCGAATTCAAGCCTCAGTCAGTAGGCACTATAACTATACTAGTAGTGTAGGTAATTAGGAATTATTGATAGTCCTTCTTTACTATAAAAAGTCCTTCCTTGGCTTGGATCCAGGGAGCAAGAATTCACAGTCATTTAGGAACTTTCCTTTGGATCCTCGGATTTCCAGTCCCCGACTTTCGTAGTTCTTAATCTCACAATAGAATTGTATGGTTGATTCGATTGAGAAATCAAATCAATCGTAAGATTCTATCAGTAATAAGTAATAAGTGAGGTTTCTTTTCTTTATTCATATTGGTGCCGGTCCGGTTTCGACCACACCCTGATTTTGTAAGAAATAATGGAATTTAGAGAATCCCCCACCCTGGATTCTTAAAACCAAGTATCCATAGCCCTAGTCTTTAATCTATGCTTCCGCTGGGTAAGAATTTGGCGAGTTCTATTAGGAGGATAAGGGATTCCAAGTCTTTTGTCGATCAGGCGACACCCGGATTTGAACTGGGGAGAAAGGGATTTGCAGTCCCCCGCCTTACCACTCGGCCATGCCGCCAAAACGATACAAAATCGATATATAAAATCAATATTCTTTTTTTTTTTTTTATTATTTGATTTGGGTTTTGAATACTGTTTTCTATATTTTATACCTTTCCAAAAGAAAAAGAAATCCCTCCTTTTTGAGAGGATCCGGTTGTTCTCTTCGATTAATTGTATCGTATTTCAAAACACACAACGCCTAAAAACTTCTCCTCTCTCCTCTATTTCAATAGAAAAAAGAAAATAGATTTCCAGTTACAGAATCAAATTGATACAAGACTAATCAGTATGAATGATTTTCAATAATCATTCCTTTTCCATTTCCATTATAATAACAATTGTGTGTATATGTAAACCCCAGAACCGAAATTGTTACACAGATACCTAGTCAGGTATCTTATTCTACATATCCCTATGGGATAGGGAATCATCGTCCTTGAATTTTTCATTGACTAGATTGAATCGAAAATCGAAATTTGGATATTGTATATAGCATGACCCTTGTTGCTTCGGGGGGAAACTGCGACAAAAGATGGGATATGCGGATAGCTAGATAGCTATATCTGCATTTACTTAATAAATACAACCTTTCTTCCACACTTCATTCAGCCCTATTATACTTATACTTAGTTACACTAAGTAATACGAATTTCTACTAACAAATGGGTAGAAATATTTCTCCTCTCCGCAAATCATTTTTTGAACAGTGGAATCAATGAAATAAGTTAAGTGCTAAAATCAAAGTCAACTCTATGCTGTTCCCGATTGTTCTGTCTTTCTATCATTCATAGAGAACGGATTAAATCCGGAATCCATTTATGGCACCCAATCTGGTCGTAATAGACTAATAATGAGTAGAAATTGGATCCATTTTGATATTCTAGATAAGACAAGACTCCATATCATAAGGCGAAGTGGAAGAATTATGTTTCCAGGAATGTTTTATCAATTCAGTTCCATTTGATTTGGATCTGTTACAATTTCGAATTTGAGTAGAGAAAAATTCTCTTTATTCCTATGTTCGTAAATATTATATACGTATATATGGAGTTGGATAAAATTTCATGTGATTCAGTAAACCGAATATACATTCCATCATTGCTAGATCGATCTATAGAGTTCGATGAAGAGTGAGCCAATCCCATAATGGAATTTCATTTTTTCGATAAAGGGGGAAACTTAAGATGCTCCGGGATGGAAATGAGGGAATGTCTACAATACCTGGATTTAGTCAGATACAATTTGAGGGATTTTGTAGGTTCATTGATCAGGGCTTGACGGAAGAACTTCATAAGTTTCGAAAAATGGAAGATACAGATCAAGAAATTGAATTTCTTTTATTTGTAGAAACATATCAATTGGTAGAACCCTTGATAAAAGAAAGAGATGCTGTTTATGAATCACTTACATATTCTTCGGAATTATATGTACCCGCGAGATTAATTTGGAAAACAGGTAGTAGAGATATGCAAGAACAAACTGTATTTATGGGAAACATTCCTATAATGAATTCCCTGGGAACTTCTATAGTAAATGGAATATACAGAATTGTGATCAATCAAATATTGCAAAGCCCCGGTATTTATTACCGTTCAGAATTGGACCATAACGGAATTTC